GTCTGGCCCATGCCTCAAATGAGGTTTTTACGGGGTCCCTATCTACCAAAATTTTGACTTCTGGTTCCGGCGAACGAATAATCATTGAGTCCTCCTCTTTCCGGACACGACATACAAAGAGACCTGCCAAGCGTCAAGTAATTAATGAACCTCTGAGAGATATTTCAAATTAGTTTCTTTATATTCTATTTCCCATCTCTCCAGTTCCTTTAGTTATTCACTAGAACAAGTATGATCGGGAAGCCGATCTAAGGCAAGTGTTCGGATCTATTATGACATAGCTGCGAGGCGCTCAACGGACCCTTTTTCTGGTTCTAAACCCTTTCCAGACTTTGGATTGCTGTAAAAAACGCCTTTTTTATTCCTATCTAAATTAGAAGGTGTTAGGCAGAACTACTTAATGTTTTACAGAGATTCGAGTAATTCGTATTACTTTTTTCCAAATCATGCGAGCAGTCATTAGTGATTACTAATGAAACATTCCAGTATCCTTAGTTATTTAAAGGTATTTTTCTATTGATTTTTTTTTAGAGAAATTAAAAAAATAGAAAAAAATTCAAGTTTTTTTAAGTATTTTTTAATTTAAATAGCTAAAATAAAAAAGAAAATAGCGAAAAAAGAGGTATTAATTGCTCATAATCGAAAAGAAAGAAATGGATTCTGTCCTCTATCTGTTTACTCTTTAACTATACGAAATCCTCGACAAAATAGAACGATCTGAGAAGGGATATAATGAAATTCTTGGAGTGGTTTTTCTGTAGGAATGATCCTATTTTAGTTAACTCATAGGTAGAACATTAATTAAATGAATTGTAACAAATAGAATATCAAAAAGAATTCGAAATTTTTTATTTTTATTCGAAACGCCTTGTGATCTTCAACCAATTATGTGCTTCAATATAATTACCAGGAGTAAGCGCTATAGCTTGTTTCCAATACTCAGCGGCTTGATCGAACCAAGCCTCCGCAATTTCCGAATCTCCCTGTCGAATGGCCTGCTCTCCTCGGTCGGAATAGAGGAATCCTTCCCTTAGAACCGTACTTGAGAGTTTCCTAACTCATACGGCTCAACAGTCAATTCTTCTGGTATCCATTTTACCTATTGAACGGAATGAGATTTCGCATAGATCTATCTCGCTTTTCGGTTTCGGGGGGGTTAACCAAAAGAAGTTAATCGCATGAGTTTCAAACTTGAATTTAAATTTCGAATTAGTTTTTGTTTTATCTTTTATCCCACCTTCAGACGAATAAAGGATGGGCATTTCCTCTTTTCGGTAACATTTTCTGCAAGGTAACTATCTCGGTTTCATATCAAAAATTATATAGAATCCTTGAAAAGGCTTTCTTTCCTGCATAAGAAAGAAAAGCTTACTATCTTTGGGATCTGATCCTACACCGCTGCTCAATACCTTAGTGGATCGCCTCTATTACATAAGCAGATTACTCACTTTTATCTATCTTCTATTATGTATGGCATAAGTAAGCAGTTCTTAATGTATTGGCCCAAACCTCCTTAATTGATCTTTACGGTGCTTCTTCTCTATCAATTCGATTTTTTATCCATAGAATAAAGTATCTAGGCTTATTTTATTTCTTCATATTTTCGACTTATATGAAGTTTCGTTACTTGCTACAGCTCATAAAAATCGTTGTTTTTGACGATGCATATGTAGAGAGCCTTTTTTCTTTTTACTAGAAGATTTTTTTGGTCTTTCTTTCCGTTTATCTTTCTATAGTGGAGATAGTCGCACGTAATGACAGATCACGGCCATGTTATTAAACGCTTGTGGTAAGAATGGGTTTCGTTCAAGTGCCCTAAAATAATATTCTAAAGCTTTCGTATGATCCCCATTGCTTGTGTGAATAAGGCCTATGTTATAGAGTATATAACTTCGATCGTAGGGATCAATTTCTAGTCGCATAGCTTCATAATAATTCTGTAAAGCTTCTGCATAATTTCCTTCGGATTGAGCTGACATCCGTTACGGTCGTCATTCGATTAAAAGAATCTCCGTTCCAGAACCGTACGTGAGATTTGCATCTCATACGGCTCCTCCTTTCTATGCATAATGAGAATATTTCAATCGTTTTTGATTCCACGTATCGATTATTCTCATTATGAATTGAGCGGGGCTAGTTTTTTTGCACGAAATTTCTAGCCAACCTTCCTTGCACGGGAGCTTTTTTTAACATCAAACGTTTTGGTACTAGATAGAAATGGTAACTCCAACAATTTTTTTGTCCTCAACGCCCCCTAATTTCCAGGAATTAGTCACTTCAACAGTCTTTGATGGTTATATGGGTATCCAAGGTACGAACGAGATGGATATTTGTTGTCCCAACCATTCTTTTAAGTCCCAATCTAGATAAGGAAGGGGGTAAGTAATTTTAACAAAGCTTTCGTCTTGTTGATTTCTAGGTGTAGTGCTTTTCCCCTATGCTACCTATTAGGACTAGTAGAATGGGATTGACCCGTAATACAGAACCGATAGGTGTAACCTTTCGCTCAATACTAAAATGGATAATGGAAGCATATGAGGCTGCATTAATCGGGGATACACGACAGAAGGAATTGCTCTATTTCTAAACTTCACCTTCAACAAGCGTAGATTTTTTAAAATAATCTATCAAAATTATAATAGTTTTTCTTTCTATCCCGAATTTTTTATCTTTCTCATACAAAAGACTGGGGGAAAAAAGAATCAAATCACACCATCTCTGTAATAGGTAAATGCCTCCCTTTCGCCTGAAGTTGTTGGAATTATTCGTAATAAAATATTGGCCACAACTGAAAAGGTCTTATCAATAAAATTTCCATTTATCCGTGATCTAGGCATAGGTACCAATCCATTCTAAAATTTTTTTCATTCCCCCGAGGGAGAGTGGTCCTACAAAGAAAGGAATTGTACAATACAAAATTGCATAAAATAAAAGGGTTCATAAAGAAAAAGAAATTCAATATTGATATCAAATAAAATGTAAAGATACAAACCCTCTACTACTATATTCTCTACTACTACTCAGATTCAAAGAATCAAATTACTCCTTTTTGTTTTGCAGAAATCAATAATCAATATTTGAATACGATTCGAATTCATCCAACAAAAATGTAGTATATCGATGGTCCTATTTTGTGGAAGCTGAAGAAGCGAGTAATTTTTCCTATAGAATAGATTCGGTCGAAAGACTTTGATTTAATTTCGATCCAAAGAGGGAGGAAAAAGAATCGAATAATGATTCTCTGCTGTAAATACAATAATCATCTATTTTGTTTATGTTATGTGCATAATGAGTCGACACTATAAAATCAAATAGACCCAGGATGAGTCATGAATTTGTAAGCGATCGATGAAATAATCAATTTTTTGGTGAAAACTTTAATTTAAAAGAAAGGAATTTTCTAATTTTTATGGAATTGTCGTTTAAAGGGAATCATGATCAAAAGGTATTCATTAATCATAGTCTAAAAAAAAGCCCCCAATCCGTTAATTCCGTCCAATTCATTGATTTAATCCCGTATTCCCGTATAAATACCAGATCAGAAAAGGGTGGGAACGTCGTCTTCGTAAATATGAACAATATATCTTTTTACTTCTTTTTACTATAGCTTCTCACAAGAAAAACTTTTTTATTTGAATCCCCGAGCCTTGAATTGTGAATTGAAGTTTGAATTGAAGTAAAGATCTTTATCAAAAATGGGATATTTTTTTTAGTTAGAATTGGTTAGTTGTACCTTACCTAGCCAACCCAAATTAAAATATGAAAAACTCGCTATTCATTCTGTTCCTGGGTCATAATTGTTGTGTCGGAGAGGTGGCCGAGTGGTTCAAGGCGTAGCATTGGAACTGCTATGTAGACTTTTGTTTACCGAGGGTTCGAATCCCTCTCTTTCCGTACCTTCATCCAACTCACCAACATCGTTGACCGTAACAAATCAACCAAGAGGTAGATCGTTCTTTCTATCTTTATTTATATAGATTCTAGTTCTAGATATATATTCTATAGATAGTTATATAGTTTCTATTTTGCTGCAATATGTAAAATTGTGGAATAAGGTCGACCAGAAAGAAAAAGATCTCTGTCGATCTATGCTACATGAATGTGAAAAATCCGAATCAAATTCCTTATCTTAATCTTAAATAAATTTTGTTTAGCGAAGGGAGACTTATTTTTCCGAAACCTTTTCTAAACCTCTTTCTTTAAGGCAGGCTTAAGTCTGACGGGAATAATATTCTACGACTAACAATTCGTTTATTTTCAAACCGACCCATTTATTATCTATTATTTGATTGACTACTCCCTTATATGGGAATGGGTGAAGAGTCAAATGTTTTGGTAATTCCTCGCTGTGAGATGAATCTAGATAATTTTGAACGAGAGCTTTGGATTTTTGCTTATCCTTTGCCATAACAATATCGTTGGGTTTGCAACGATAACTTGGTATATCTACTATACGACCATTAACTAAAATATGTCTATGATTAACTAATTGGCGGGCTCCAGGAATAGTCGGAGCCATACCCAACCGAAAAAGTATGTTGTCCAAACGCATTTCAAGTAATTGGAGTAAAACCTGACCTGTTGACCCTTTGGCTTTTCTAGCGATACGAAAGTATTTAAGTAATTGGCGCTCTGTAATACCATAATGAAAACGTAATTTTTGTTTTTCTTCTAGACGAATACGATATTGAGATCTTTTCACGGAACGTGATGGGTTTTTAAGATCTCTAGGCTTTTTATTAGTTAGTCCTGGTAAAACCCCCAGACGTCGTATTTTTTTGAAACGAGGCCCTCGGTAACGTGACATAAAGACTCCTTATTTATTGTGTTATTGATATTTCATTTTTTTTAAGAGATTAAAACTGAACTAAATGATAAATGAAGCGAAATCCCCTGAGGTATTCTATTAATTGTACTAGAACAAATAATGGCACTAGAAGGAATAGTGAGATGAAAGATGTACATATCCGAAGTTCCTTCTGCTTTTTGTATTAACCGAAGTTCCTCCTGCTTTTTGTATTAATAATTAATATTCATCATTATTTTATTTGAAATGCAATTTTTTAGAATTATTTGAATTGTATTTAGTCTAATTGTATTTAGTCTATTAATTCTATTAATTATTTAGTCGATTAATTATTTAGTCGATTAATTATTTAGTATATTAATTTTTTTGAATATATTAATTCATTCTTAATTGAATTAGTATATATGTATAAATTCTTGTATCTATTTATTGTTTAATTAATATTTCATTTTTTCATATTTATTTTAAATAAATATGAAAAAATTTAAATAACTATGAAAAAACGGCTTAAATTCTTTTTTTACAATTTATACTAATTTATAAATTCTAAGAAATTCTATTTCTAAAAATTTTTTCATGAAAAATCAAATAAAGTAATATTCAGAAAAAAAGTAATATAATATTAAGATTAAGTAATTATTAGTATAAAAAATCGAATATAAAAAAAGAATAGAAAAAATAGAATAATATAGAACCAACATCTAAAAAACATAGGAAAGAAAAAATAGAGAAAAGCCGGCTATCGGAGTCGAACCGATGACCATCGCATTACAAATGCGATGCTCTAACCTCTGAGCTAAGCGGGCTCCCATAAAAGAAACTTTACATACATAATAATTCCATCAATAATATCTTAGCTATTAACTATTCATAAATCATAAAAAATATAGAATCGAAATCGATTTCAAATCTAGATTGCAGTAAATTAAATAGGGTTGTTATAGTATAGAGTATATAAATAAGATAGAGAAAGGTGAAATTCCGATTAGAATAAGACACTCCTATGCTTTAATTTGGAAACTAAGACAAAAAAAGAATCGATCCTTTGAGTATTCCAACTTTAATGGAAAATGAAAAGAAGGGTTCAGATATATAGTGATAGATATCCGTCTATATTGAATTGAAGATAAAAAAACGATAGAATTATTTCGAATTGGCCCATGGCAAATATGAGCTACCACTCGAAATGAAAGAAAAGAGACAAAAAAATAGGATGAAATGCCTTTCGGTATATTAATTTTTTGATAATAATGAATTCAATGGTTCCAAACGAAAGAATAAAAAGGGAAAGTAGATCATACTGAGATCTTAAGCATAAAAAGAAAAAGGGGATATGGCGAAATCGGTAGACGCTACGGACTTAATTGGTTTGAGCCTTAGTATGGAAACCTACTAAGTGAGAACTTTCAAATTCAGAGAAACCCTGGAATAAAAAAATGGGCAATCCTGAGCCAACTCCTTCTTTCCAAAAGGAAGAAAAAAAGGATAGGTGCAGAGACTCAATGGAAGCTGTTCTAACAAATGGAGTTGGCGATCTTGCGTTGTTATAAGAATTCTTCCATCGAAATTCCAAAAAGGATGAAGAATAAACCTAGACGCATACGTACTTAAATATAAATAATATTCTATTTTATTTAATTGAATTGATATAATTATATTAGAATTATATTATATAATATAATTATATAAAATTTATATTCTATAAAAATAGAATTATATGAAAATTAAAAAATATTATTATTATATTAAAAATATTCAAATTAATTCAAATTAAATGAAAAAATGACGACCCAAATCTTTATTTTATGACTATGAAAAGGCGGAAGAATTGTTGTGAATCGATTTTTTAGTTTAAGAAAGAATCGAATATTCGTTTTTTAGTAAATTAAAACATTTATTCCCCAGTCGGATAGATCTTTCGAAAACCCGACCCATTGGATGAGAATGAAGATAGAGTCCCATTCTACGTGTCAATCCTGACAACAATGAAATTTATAGTAAGAGGAAAATCCGTCGACTTTAAAAATCGTGAGGGTTCAAGTCCCTCTATCCCCAAAAAAGAGACTTTGATTCTCTAACTAATTATCCTCTTTTTTTGTTAACGATTCAAATAAAACTTAGGTCTCTTCCTCATTTACTCTTCTTTTACAAAGGGATACGAGCAGAAAAGTTTTTCTCTTATCACAAGTCTTGTGATGTATGATGTAAATGAGACATGAGCAGCTTTGAGCAAGGAGTACTCTTACTCATTTGAATGATTCCCAATACATATAAGTACTCGTACTAAGACTTACATAAAAAGTCTTCTTTTGATTTTGAAGATACAGGAAATTACGGGACCTAGATAAGACTTTGTAATACCCTTTCAGCTTTTAATTGACATAGACCCCAGTTTTTTAGTAAAATGAGTAGATGGTGCGTAGGGAATGGTCGGGATAGCTCAGTTGGTAGAGCAGAGGACTGAAAATCCTCGTGTCACCAGTTCAAATCTGGTTCCTGGCATATGATTCATTTGGATGAGTATCTATTTTACAAATTTATTGATATAGATCGATATTCATTAAGCGTATAGCCCGTGCACAGATGTAACTTTTTTCTAGGTATCTATAGATATAAAGATATAACCCACCTAGAAAATAGATGGGTAAAGAGGATATAAAAAAGAGTTAGGTTTTCTTTTTGTTTTTTTTTTT